ACTGCTGTTTTACCAGTTTGTCGGTCCCCAATAATTAATTCTCGCTGACCACGCCCTATAGGGATCATTGAATCAATAGCAATAAGTCCAGTTTGAAGAGGCTCATATACGGAACGTCTTGAAATAATACCGGGAGCGGGAGATTCAATTAACCGAAATTCGGAAGCGGAAATTTCTCCCCTACCATCAATAGGTTTAGCTAGGGCATTTATAACACGTCCCAAATAATCCTCACTCACAGGTATCTGAGCAATTCTTCCTGTTGCTTTTACAGAACTTCCCTCTTGTATCATCAAACCGTCACCCATTAATACAACACCAACGTTATTGGATTCCAAATTCAGGGCAATGCCTATTGTTCCTTCTTCAAACTCGACTAATTCACCTGCCATTACTTCATCAAGACCATAAATACGAGCAATACCATCACCTACTCGAAGTACGGTACCAGTATTTAAAATCTTGACTTCTCTATTATATTGCTCAATACGTTCACGTATAATATTACTAATTTCGTCGGCTCTAATTGTTCCCATGAGTATTTTGAATAATTAAAAAAAAAAAAAAAAAAATAATGCCTACAGTAGACAAACTAATCAGTTAGATCTTTGATTGCTCCAAACATACCAATATTAGCACTGATGATACGTAAATGTAAATCATTGTTCAAAGAACTATTCAGAGTTCCTAAAGCTCCTTGTAAAGCTTGCTGGAAAACCCGTTGTCGGACTTGATTAATCGCTCGTTGTTCCTCAAAACGAATTGTTTCATTTTTATAATTTTCTAATTGTTCCAGAGTCTTAGAAGTTGAATTAATTAAATTCAATTTTTCTTGTTCTATCTCAGAGTATCCATTCACTTGAAACTGATATGCTTCCGTTTTCACTTTCCTTAAGCGGACTAGCGCTTTTTCCAACTGTTCAACGGCCTCTCCACGGAGTTCTTCCGAGTTTCGAATAGTATTCAAGATCCTCTGTTTTCGATTATCTAATAAATCACTTAATGAAAGTAGATTCTCTTTCCATTCATTTAAAAACTTCCAAGATCCCTTCCCGAACCAAACTTGAATCTTTCAATTCATTTGGCTCTCACGCTCAATTATTTTGATGACTTCTCACGAAATCTTATATATTTCTTTTTTTAATGCAATTGAGCTTATCCCCTTTCTTCTATTTCTTATTTATATTCCAAAATTTGAATATGATCTTTAAAATAGTTCGAGGACTCTTCTGACCAAACCAAACAAGTAATTGTCAGCAAAGTTGTTTTTTTTTTTCAAATCCAAAGAATTTTTATTACTTGATACATAGGTCATCGATTCAGCATTCTAAAAAAGGAGGTTGTTAAATAACCCATTTTTTTTTTACAGAGAGGGCTCAAAAGATTTTATCGATATGAGTGTTTTCTACCGAAAAAAATTTCCAACTATTCTTAATTATGTCTTAATTATGAAATTCAAAATTCTTTTTTTTTTTTGTTAACATATTAACATAGTAATACAAATAGTAGAAAGAGTACCATGCTGCGTTTGGACTTCAAACGATTTCGTTTTAACCATGTTTCTAGGGTCCCATAGGATTGGTTAACAGAGAATCAAAGTAGATCTACCAATCAGTTACGAAATGCTGTGGTTCTTAAATATGATTAATTCATTTATTTGAATTGATTCAAAAGTAATTCGCACGGGATAATGCACCCTTTCAACAAAAAAAAAGTGCAGTCGATTGTATTCAACCTATTCTTGAAATAAACAACTCGCACACACTCCCTTTCCAAAAAAGATCAATACACCAATTACTATACTTAGATTTATTATATTTGTTGCTAAAATATCGGTATTAAACCCGAAACTCCCGGCAGATGGCCAATGACCCAAAGACAGGAAAGAATCGGTTATATTTTTCATAGGATCTCCTATTATATAGACTAAAAATACTAAAAAAAATCGAATAGAGTTTTTTTTTTTTTTCATTTTATATTTCAAATTACCATACCAATAAGAATGATAAATTTTGATAATTAAGTACTTGGCCGCATGTCAATTAAGGAATACCTCCTTTGTTTGAAAACTTACTAACTTCATCAACTTAACTCAATGAAGAATGAAGTTTCAAAATAAATTAAAAATAAAAAGGATCCCATTGGATTAAAAACTGTAAGTGTAAGGAAGAAAACGAGTTAGTATGCTAATTTCTCATCCTAAAAGAAGTCCTTCCAATGATAGAATTGATTCTCCTAATAACTAAGTAAGAATAGGAATCCAATCTTAACTACTTAACTATGAATTCAAATTCAAAAAATCAGCAAAGTCCAAGGCAATTCTATAAGAAAAAAAATACGTATTTTTTTTCTTATAGAATTAAACACTTATATTATCGAATTAAACAAAAGGATTCGCGAATAAAAGCGCTAATGCTACAACTAGTCCATAAATTGTTAAAGCTTCCATAAAAGCTAAACTAAGTAATAAAGTACCTCGTATTTTTCCTTCTGCCTCGGGTTGTCTTGCAATACCTTCTACAGCTTGTCCCGCAGCAGTACCTTGACCAACTCCAGGTCCAATAGAAGCAAGCCCTACAGCCAATCCAGCAGCAATAACAGAAGCGGCAGAAATCAGTGGATTCATGATAAGTTCCTCGTACCAAAATATAGAAAAATGGTTAATGATACAATCAACCAATGAATTATGACTTCAATATTCCCTAAATCCAATTCATATAATCAAAGTAATGAAGAGCTCCGAATTTAAGTAATAATTGGATTGAATCATTAGAACTACTTCGATATAGATTTTAGACTTCCTATGCACAAAGTTTTGTGAATACATATAACTTTTGTTCTTCCATTTCTTTTTTTTTTTAATCTCGTGATTTATAATTATCCGAAGCAAACATGAATGATGACAATCCATTGAAATAGACGAATTTCTTAAGTCAAATGATTTCCATATGAGTATTTGATTGATCTAAGTTATTATTTATTAAAATTTTCTTTTGGTCAATCGTGGAGTTGGATAAAATCAACTGAAATAGGAATTGTTCTAATTCTTTCTAATTCTATATAACATCTTTTTGAATTGCACGTCGTAAAAATTGAACCAGAAGAGTTTTGATTCCTAATACCCAAAATGAAATCAAACAAGATTAAATCAAATATGGGAATCAAATGAAATGAAAAAAAAAAAAAAGATTCATAAGGAATGGGCTAAACAAAAAAATTTGAAAACTAGTTAATGATGACCCTCCATAGATTCGCCTATATAAGCCGCGGCTAAAGTTGCAAATATAAGAGCTTGAATACCACTTGTAAATAACCCAAGGAACATGACAGGTATGGGAACTAATAAAGGTACTAAAGAAACAAGAACAACAACTACTAATTCATCAGCTAATATATTTCCGAAAAGTCGAAAACTAAGTGATAAAGGTTTTGTAAAATCTTCTAATATATTAATAGGTAACAAGATTGGAGTCGGTTTAATATATTTACTGAAATAACTTAATCCTTTTTTGCTAATACCTGCATAGAAATATGCTACTGACGTGAGTAAAGCTAATGCAACAGTAGTATTTATATCATTAGTGGGCGCAGCTAATTCCCCATGAGGTAACTGTATGATTTTCCAGGGTAAAAGAGCCCCTGACCAGTTAGAAACGAAAATAAATAGAAACATAGTTCCAATAAATGGGACCCATGGACCATATTCTTCTCCAATCTGAGTTTTACTCACGTCTCGAATAAATTCAAGGACATATTCGAAGAAATTCTGACCGTTAGTCGGAATGGTTTGTGGATCCCGAACAGCTATAACGGATGAACCTAATAAGAGAAGAACTACAACCCAAGAAGTAATAAGTACTTGGCCATGGACTTTAAAATCTCCTATTTGCCAATAGAAATGTTGGCCTACTTCTACACCAGATATCTCATAGAATCCTTTTAGTGTGTTGATGGAACATGATAGAACATTCATATTGCCCTCTTAGTAAAATAAAAATTGAAAAGTAATTATTTTGATTCAATCGTCTCCTTGTTTATTTGTTGACTTGCTTACTTATTACCGACTTTATAACTTCAAATTTATATTTGATAAAGATAAATAGATATAGTTCCTAAAATGATTTTATTTATTTTATCTTTATTATGAATCAGGGATTTCTTATATAGCTAGAACGTCCCTCACAAATTGCGAATACTAATTTGTTAAGGATGTATCGAATTGAAGGTATAGCGTCATCATTCGCCGGAATCGAAATATCTGCAAGATCAGGATCACAATTTGTATCAATTAAACAAATTGTTGGAATTCCTAAAGTGATGCATTCTCGAAGAGCTTTATATTCTTTTTGCTGATCAACGATTATTACAATATCAGGCAACCCTGTCATATATTGAATCCCGCTCAGATATGTTTGGAAGTGGGATAATTTTCTCTTTAAAACAGCTGCATCTCTTTTTGGAAGGCGGTTGAGTCTCCCCGTCTTTTCTTCCATTCTCAAGTCCCTGAACTTATGAAGTCTTGTTTCTGTAGTGGACCAATTTGTTAACAAACCGCCGGGCCATTTTTTATTAACATAATGACACTGAGCCTTTATTGCAGCCCGTGCTACTAAATCAGCTGCTTTAGTTTTGGTACCAACAATTAAGAATTTTTTTCCTTTCCTTGCTGCATCAAAAACCAAATCACAAGCTTCTGATAAAAAACGAGCCGTTCTGGTAAGATTTATAATATGAATACCTTTACGCTTTGCATAAATATAAGGACGTATCTTAGGATTCCATTTTCGAGTACCATGACCAAAATGAACTCCTGCTTTCATCATATCTTCCAAATTGATATTCCAATATCTTTTTGTCATTTTTCCCCACACTTTTTTATCTTTATCTTTTTTCATTGAATTCAAAAAAAAAAAGAAAAGAGACGAGGTATTTAAAAAAAATCAATTCTCAAATAATCGTTCCGATGGAACCTTCTCTAGATTGGCTGTTGATAACGGATCCAAGCCATTTCTTTATATTCATTTAGATATTCATTTATTATCTTTCTTTTTTTTATCTTAATTAGTATTTAATTACTATTACCAAATGCAATACATATTGCAAATCAAAATAACCACCACCGAGAATTCAAAAAAAATATGCACTCTCTACTTTAGGAAGAATCCAATGCTATAAACTCAACAATTTTCTGTTTTGTCTTATCATGAAACTTTTTGAAAAGAATCCATTAATTTTCTGTGGTGGAACAAAATATCTCTCTTTTCTTTGTCTAATAAATGATTCTTTTTGGTTTCCAAAATCATTTTTTTCTGTTTTCCTGAACAGCGCATTAATCCTTTGAATCCGGTACCAACGGGTATCATTCCCCCCAGAACAACATTCTCTTTCAAGCCTTTCAACCAATCTATACGGCCCCGGAGAGCTGCCTTTGCTAAAACTCGAGCAGTTTCTTGAAAACTCGCCTCTGATATGAAACTTTGAGTATTCAGAGAGGCTTTCGTTATTCCCAATAAGATAGCTCGATAAAATATAGCTTCTTCTAAAGCGCGTCCCGTTCGTTCTGCTCGCAACAATCCAATTAACTCTCCGGGTAAAAAAACATTTGACATTCCATCTTCTGAAACCAACACTTTTGAGGTTATTTGGCATACAATAATTTCGATATGTCTTTTTTGGATCTGAACTCCCTGCGATCGATAAATCTTTTGAATCATATTTACTAAAGATATACGACTTTGCGCTATAGTTAGCTCTGCACCAATCAAGAATCCCCAAGGAATTCCAAGAATTCTTGTTATATGTTTGTTCCAAACCTTTATTCTTTTTTCTAGATTGATAGATATTGAATCCATCGAACGCACTTCTAATACTTGTTCTACTTTTGGAAGACCTTGAGTTATATCCACAGATCTGGACTTTTCTTAGATAAATGTGGCTAATGTATCTCCCTCTTGAATTCTTTCTCCACAATGCCCATGAACAGTTGCTCCTGGAGTTACTAAATAAGGCTTTGCTGATCTGATTACTACAGAGTCTACTTGAACAATTAAAACTTGACCCGATTTTAGGTGCGGTCCATTTTTTGCTATGCATACATTTTCTAAAATCAACTGCCCAAGGCTTATTATTGTAGATGTTTCTCCATCCTAATGATGATTTTAATTTTGATAGAGAAAGTACCAATTCAAATGAAAAGGATTCAAAACAAGGTTTCTTCATGAGTCGGGATTTTAAATTTTTCCTCTTTCCTCTAGTAAATACAATTTCAGTATTTGAAAAGTATTTTTTAAATTTTCCAGTTGCAAGTATTTCGCTGCGGCGATCTTCTTTTGAGTTATTAATCGATAAAATGAATAAAAATTCGCAATTGGAATGGCTGTTCCAAAAGGTCCCAACGAATTTGTAATTGAATTTATAGAATCTCTTTGAATTGATTCTTTTATCACATTTGGATATTTTACAGAATTGAATGGTCCCATTCGAAAACAATTCGATGATGACAAAATTATCCAAGATCGGCATTCCTTTTTTTTTGTCCGATTCGACAACGTACGAAGAGTTCCTTGATTTTTCCTCATAGATTGTTGAATCTTTATCTTTGAAGTAGAAGAAATGTAAGAAAATGGATTGATAGTGGTGCGATTTGATCCATTCTCTTAGATCAATCCTGAACCTGACGGATCTTCCCTTTTTCTGATATATGAAATATGAGATTTCACTAAGTCTATTTTTAGGAAATCTCGAATCAGACCATTTACACTTATTGCAAGAAAGGAAGTGCGGGCTTCTTCTATAAAAGACTTTTTTTGGTCTCGGTCCCAATTCAACATGAAACAAGTCCGAACTAATTGAATACTTGTGTCCGAAATTCCCCGAATTGGTTTGCCATTTCCATAAAGGATATAATTCAAAACTCGAAGTTGCATATTTTCCATTTCTTGCAATAGATCCTGGGAAAAAAGTGTTTCTAAATTGATCCCATCCGCTATTTCCTATGAAATTACGGGTCGAACCAAAACAAAATCTTTTTTTTTTTTTGTTGTGATATGTTGGAGATAGATCCAATTTTTCAATTTTTTTGATTCTTTTGAAATTGTTTTTATCATTTCTGGCGAGATCAAGATCCCGTTGTGTCGAGAGATCTTCTCTGTCTCGTCCTCGTCCGGAAAATGAATATCTCCAGAAAATATTTTTAGTTCTATCCTTTTTTTTTTTCTCTCCACTCGAACTAATCCACCCACTCGGCTTCTTGTATTTAAAGTGATTTGTGTATCTACTCCAATAATACTCTTGTCCCGTACCATTATCAAAGAAGATTCTGGTAAAATATGCACTTCCTCGGGAATGAAAAAAAATCGATCTACTTTCATTTGGTATTTTGGATTTAATTCTTTGATTCCTCTTTATTCTATCCAATACTCTTTTTTTATGATTGAATACACCCCTACAGTCTCCTATTTTGTAATTCCCGAACTCTTTCTTCTGTATTGAGGATCCTCC